CGAAGAATCGAAGAATTACAGATGAATGTACAAAAAGAACTCAATTGTGTAAACCGAAAACTCAACATTGCTATTAGAAGAATTTCAAATCCTTATGGGCACCCCAATATTCTTGCAGAATTTATAGCCGGACAATTAAAGAATAGAGTTTCATTTCGCAAAGCAATGAAAAAAGCTATTGAATTAACTGAACAGGCAGGTACAAAAGGAATTCAAGTACAAATTGCAGGGCGTATCGACGGAAAAGAAATTGCACGTGTTGAATGGATCAGAGAAGGTAGGGTTCCTCTACAAACCATTCGAGCTAAAATTGATTATTGTGCCTACGCAGTTCGAACTATCTATGGGGTATTAGGCATCAAAATTTGGATATTTGTAGACGAGGAATAATAAGAACTTACTTTACTTGTATTTAGTTCTATCTGGTGATAAAACAAAAAAAGGCAAACTCTTTCATTCCTTTTCTGTTAAATAAAAAAAAAAAAATGAACAATTCTATAAGGTTGAATAAAAATTCGATTAATCGTTTGATATAATTGCTATGCTTAGTGTGTGACTCGTTGGTTTTTTTAGGATTATAGGATTCAACAAAATCGACCGGCCCGTAGTACGAACTGATAACTATAGAACTAATAATCAACTCATCGCTTCGCATTATCTGGATATAAGGAACCAGTCAAGATATGATATATGAGTCATATCATTGTAGCAACTGAAATCTTTTTTGCATAAACACAAAAGAAAAACCAATCTGATTATGAGTTGTAAAGCAATAAAAGTATACAGATAAATGGAAGGGTGAGAGAAAGATAGGAAAAGAAATATCAATGATATATAATTCCAATATGTAAGGTCTATGAGTCATCTCATATAAAGGGAATGTAATAAAGCATCAATACTGATTGATCCATAATTAGACAAATCGGTGCATAGAAGAAAAAATCAAGAGCCCTGAGCCAATAAAGACTGAGAAGGTTGACTCAAGAAAAAAATTTCATTCATTAATAAATTTCATTTAAGGGCTCCGTTGTAGAATTCAGACCTAACCATTAATCGAGAAGTGGTGGGGACGACAGAACCTGTGAATGCATAAGATTCTATTGAAAACGAATCCTAATGATTCATTGGGTAGGATGGCGGAACGAACCAGAAACCTATTCATTTATTCTGAGAGGTCATGTCATAGACTAATCTTACAATTGAATGTTGAAAGAGTAAATATTCGCCCGCGAATTTTTTTTTATTTCTAAATTTTACTAAATTTTAGTCGATTCGATATGATAATACAAAGGAAAAAGAAAATAAAGATTCATTATAACGTTATATAAAAACGACATTATCTATAAATAGAAGACGTGTTTAATTATATATTAAAACACAAAAAATTTAAAATTTATAATAGATATAGATTAGATAAAATTTAAAAGAATACCACGATTCCGTATATTATTCACCGTGTATATTATTTTTTAATTGTTTAATTCGCGAGGAGCTGGATGAGAAGAAACTCTCATGTCCAGTTCTGTAGTAGAGATGGATGGAATTGATAAACAACCATCAACTATAACCCCAAAAGAACCAGATTCCGTAAACAACATAGAGGAAGAATGAAAGGAATATCTTATCGAGGCAATCGTATTTGCTTCGGTAGATATGCTCTTCAAGCGCTTGAACCCGCTTGGATCACATCTAGACAAATAGAAGCAGGGCGGCGAGCAATGACACGAAACGCACGCCGCGGTGGAAAAATATGGGTACGCATATTTCCAGACAAACCCGTTACAGTAAGACCTACAGAAACACGTATGGGTTCGGGTAAAGGATCTCCCGAATATTGGGTAGCTGTTGTTAAACCCGGTAGAATACTTTATGAAATGAGCGGAGTAGCAGAAAATATAGCCAGAAGGGCAATTTCAATAGCGGCATCCAAAATGCCTATACGAACTCAATTCATTCTTTCGGGATAGGGATGTAGAAACAAAGGAAAGGGGTCTTTTGTATGAAAAAAAAAAAAAATTGCAGGTTTTTTGTTTTGAAAAAATAATATTTCTTTTTTTTTTTTATTTAGACCCTTGCATTGAAAACAAAAAAAATCGATAAAAAAACGATATGATTCAACCTCAAACCCATTTGAATGTAGCGGATAACAGCGGAGCCCGAGAATTGATGTGTATTCGAATCATAGGAGCTAGTAATCGACGATATGCTCATATTGGTGACGTTATTGTTGCTGTAATCAAGGAAGCCGTACCAAATACACCTCTAGAAAGATCAGAAGTAATCCGAGCTGTAATTGTACGTACTTGTAAAGAACTCAAACGCGACAACGGTATGATAATACGATATGATGACAATGCTGCAGTTGTTATTGATCAAGAAGGAAATCCTAAAGGAACCCGAATTTTTGGCGCGATCGCCCGGGAATTAAGACAGTTAAATTTCACTAAAATAGTTTCATTAGCACCCGAAGTATTATAAGGGAAGGCCGTAATATAGTTATAGTATTTGGTATTTGAATGAAACCGATTAATTAGTAGATTTTTTATATATCACGTATATACCTTTAATAATTCAGAAATAAAGATAAATAAAAAAAGAAAAAGAGCATGTTGATTATATCAAAATTTGGGGGCAACAAAAATCTTAGTTTATCATGAGTAAAGACACTATTGCTGACATAATAACCGCTATACGAAATGCTGACATGAATAAAAAAAGAACAGTTCGAATACCATCTACTAACATCACTGAAAATATTGTTAAAATCCTTTTACAAGAAGGTTTTATTGAAAACGTGAGAAAACATCAGGAAAGCAATAAATATTTTTTGGTTTTAACACTACGACATAGAAGAAATAGAAAAGGATCGTATAGAACTGTTTTAAATTTAAAACGGATCAGTCGACCCGGTTTACGAATATATTCTAACTATCAAAAAATTCCTAGAATTTTAGGCGGAATGGGGATTGTAATTCTTTCTACTTCTCGAGGTATAATGACAGACCGAAGGGCTCGAATAGAAGGAATCGGCGGAGAAATTTTGTGTTATATATGGTAATCTTTCTGATAGACGAATTATACGCAGAACTTTCATATTTGTGAAAAAGAGAAAGGACAACTTTATAATATTACCCCTCTTACATTAGTTGATACTTCAAAGCGGTTTTACCTGGAATGAAACAAAAAAAAGATTCATGAGGGTTTAATTACTGAACAACTTACCAATGGTATGTATCTTCCGGGTTCGTTTAGATTTGAGATAATGCAAATATGATTCTGGCTTTTGTTTCGGAAAGGATTCGACGTTGGTTTATACGTATACTACCAAGAAATAGAATAAAAATTGAGGTAAGTCCTTATTTAAACCAAAGGACGTATAGTTTATAGACTCCAAAGCAAAGACTCGAATTATTCGGTGGTTTTTTGAATTTCAACATTCTTTCGTGGGGATACAATTCGAAGTTAAAAATTTCAAGAAACTTATTTTCTTCCAATAAATAGTAAGAAAAGGAATGACAAATATGAAAATAAGGGCCTCTGTTCGTAAAATTTGTGAAAAATGTCGATTGATCCGTAGGCGGGGACGAATTATAGTAATTTGTTCCAACCCGAGACATAAACAAAGACAAGGCTAATCTTTCTAAAGCAAAAAAGACTCTAGAAATCAAAAGTAACCGATGTACAGATGTACAAATAAATAAGTAAAAAAAAAATAAGGATACGTTTTGACATGAAATGGATATATCCATATATCTCTGACTTATATTTATGAGATGATAAAATATGGCAAAACCTATACCAAAAATTGGTTCACGTAGAAATAGACGTATTGGTTCACGTAAGAATGCGCGTAGAGTACCAAAGGGAGTTATTCATGTTCAAGCAAGTTTCAATAATACGATTGTGACTGTTACAGATGTGCGGGGTCGAGTAATTTCTTGGTCCTCCGCCGGGGCTTGTGGATTCAAGGGTACAAGAAGAGGTACACCATTTGCCGCTCAAACCGCAGCAGGAAATGCTATTAGGACAGTAGTGGATCAAGGTATGCAACGAGCAGAAGTCATGATAAAAGGCCCGGGTCTCGGAAGAGATGCGGCATTAAGAGCTATTCGTAGAAGTGGTATACTATTAAGTTTCATACGCGATGTAACCCCTATGCCACATAATGGCTGTAGGCCCCCTAAAAAAAGGCGTGTGTAAAAATAAACATTGAAGAGATTTCAAGAGAAATAAATAATTCAATGATTTGATCAAATAATATACTATGGTTCGAGAGAAAGTAACAGTATCTACTCGGACACTACAGTGGAAGTGTGTTGAATCAAGAGCAGACAGTAAGCGTCTTTATTATGGACGCTTTATTCTGGCCCCACTTATGAAAGGTCAAGCGGATACAATAGGAATTGCGATGCGAAGAGCTTTGCTCGGAGAAATAGAAGGAACATGTATCACACGCGCAAAATCTGAGAAAATACCACATGAATATTCTACCATAATAGGTATTCAAGAATCCGTACATGAAATTTTAATGAATTTGAAAGAAATTGTATTGAGAAGTAATCTATATGGAACTCGTAACGCGTCTATTTGTATCAAGGGTCCTGGATATGTAACTGCTCAAGACATTATCTTACCACCTTCTGTGGAAATCGTTGATAATACACAGCATATAGCTAACCTAACGGAACCAATTAATTTGTGTATTGAATTACAAATTGAGAGGAATCGCGGATATCGTATAAAAACGCCAAATAACTTTCAAGACGGAAGTTATCCTATAGATGCTGTATTCATGCCTGTTCGAAATGCGAATCATAGCATTCATTCTTATGTGAATGGGAATGAAAAACAGGAGATACTTTTTCTCGAAATATGGACAAATGGAAGTTTAACTCCTAAAGAAGCACTTCATGACGCCTCCCGGAATTTGATTGATTTATTTATTCCTTTTTTACATGCAGAAGAAGAAAACTTACAGTTAGAAAACAATCAACACAAAG